GCAGAAGCCTGGGATAGTATTTTACTTGCTCAAGTACTAAGAGGTTTTTTGTTAGTAACCCAATCAATTCTTAGAAAATATATTATATTACCTTCATTGATAATAGCTAAAAATATAGTCCGTATACTATTATTTCAATTTCCTGAATGGTCTGAGGATTTAAAGGATTGGAATAGAGAAATGCATATTAAATGTACCTATAATGGCGTTCAATTATCAGAAAAAGAATTTCCAAAAAACTGGTTAACAGACGGTATTCAGATCAAGATCCTATTTCCTTTTAGTCTTAAACCTTGGCACAGATCTAAACTACAAGCCCCTTATAATGATCCAATGAAAAAGAAGGATCAAAAAAATGATTTTTGCTTTTTAACAGTTTTTGGAATGGAAACTGAACTACCTTTTGGTTCTCCCAGAAAAAAACTTTCATTTTTTGAACCCATTTTTAAAGAACTAAAAAAAAAATTAAAAAAATTGAAAAAGAAATGTTTTATAATTCTAAGAATTTTAAAAGAACAAAAAAAGTTGTTTCTAAATGTCTCAAAAGAAACAAAAAAATGGATCATTAAAAGCATTCTGTTTATAAAAGAAATAATAAAAGAACTCTCAAAAATAAACCCAATTATATTATTTGGATTTGGATTGAGAGAAATAGAAGTATATGAATTGAGTGAAACGAAAAAAGATTCGATAATTGGTAATGGGATGATTCATGAATCGTCGATTCAAATTATATCTCAGGGTTGGACAAATTATTCATTAACAGAAAAAAAAATGCAAGATCTAACTGATAGAACAAATACAATAATAAATCAAATAGAAAAAATTACAAAAGAAAATAAAAAAGGAACTTCAGATATAAATTTTAGTTCTAACAAAATAAGTTATGATAATAAAGTATCAGAATCACAAAAAAATATTTGGCAGATATTAAAAAGACAAAATGTTAGATTAATCCGTAAGTCACATTATTTTATAAAATATTTCATTGAAAGGATATACATAGATATCTTTCTATGTATCATTAATATTCCTAGCATCAATACACAACTTTTTCTTGAATCAACAAAAAAAATTATTAATAAATACATTAACGATAATGAAGCAAATCACGAAAGAATTGATAAAACAAATCAAAGTGTAATTCCCTTTATTTCGACTATAAAAAAGTCACTTACTAATATTAGTAACAAGAATTCAAAGACTTTTTGCGACTTATCTTACTTTTCACAAGCATATGTATTTTATAAATTATCACAAACTCAACTTATTAACTTATATAAGTTAAAATCTGTATTTCAATATAACGGAATGTCCCTTTTTCTTAAGAATGAAATAAAGGATTTTTTTGTTGTAACACAAGAACTATTTCATTCCGAATTAAGACATAAGAATCTTCGCAATTATGGAATGAATCCATGGACAAATTGGTTAAGGAGTCAGTATCAATGTGATGTATCTCATATTAAATGGTCTAGATTAGTACCACAAAAATGGCGAAAGATATTCAATCAACACTGTATGGCTCAAAATAAAGATTTATGTGATTTATATGAAAAGGATCGATTAATTAACTACGAAAAAAATTTCGAAACAGATTCATTACTGAATCAAAAAGATAATTTTAAAAAACAATATAGATATGATATTTTAGCATATAAATCTATTAATTATGAAGATAAGAAGGACTCTTATATTTATGGATCACCATTACAAGTAAAAAATAACCAAGATATTTTTTATAATTACAACACACATACACAAAAATCATTTAATATGCCGGAAGGTATTCCTATTATCCCTTATCTAGTAGAAGATGATATTAGAGATATGGAGATAAATCCGGATAGAAAATATTTTGATTGGAGAATTTTCCATTTTTGTCTTAAAAATAAGGTCGATATTGACGCCTGGATCGATATTGATACTGACACTAACAGTAATAAATATACTAAGACTAGGGTTAATAAGTATCAAATAATTGATAAAATCAATAAGAGGGGTCTTTTTTATCTCACGATTCAGCAAGATCAAGAAATCAACCTATCCAATCAAAAAACCCTTTTTGATTGGATGGGGATGAATGAAGAAATACTAAGTTGTCCCATATCAAATATGGAATTTTGGTTCTTCCCAGAATTGGGGATACTTTATAATACGTATAAAATTAAACCGTGGGTTATACCAATTAAATTACTAGTTTTAAATTCTAATATAAATGAAAATGATAGTAAAAACAAAAGCATCGCCGGAAATAAAAAAAGGGATCCTTTTATATCAATATCGGAGAATTCAAAAAAATCTTTTGAATTAGAAAACCGAAATCAAGGGGAAAAAGAATACGCGGTCCAAGCAGATTTTAAATCAGCTCTTTCAAACCAAGAAAAAGATGTTGAAGAAGATTATACGGGATCGTACATGAAAAAAAATAGAAATAAAAAGCAATACAAGATCAATACAAAAGCGGAGTTTGATTTCTTCCTAAAAAGGTATTTGCATTTTCAATTGAGATGGGATGATTCTTTAAATAAAAAAATAAGCAATAACATCAAAGTATATTGTCTCCTGCTTAGACTGATAAATCCAAGAGAAATTACTATATCCTCTATTCAAAGAGGCGAAATGAGTCCGGATATTCTGATGATTCAGAAAGATTTAACTCTTACAGAATTGATTAAAAGGGGAATTTTGATTATTGAACCAATTCGTCTATCTATAAAAAATGATGGAAAATTTATTATCTATCAAACCATCGGTATTTCATTAGTTCATAAAAGCAAACACCAAATTAATCAAAGATACCGAGAAAAAAAACATGCCGATAAGAATTCTGATGAAGCCATTACAAAACATCAAAAGATGACTGGAAATAGAGATAAAAATCATTATGATTTGTTTGTTCCTGAAAATATTTTATCACCTAGACGTCGTAGAGAATTGAGAATTCTAATTTGTTTCAATTCTGAGAATAGACATAGAAATGCAGCATTTTGTAATGGGAATAAGGTAAACAGTCAAGTTTTGGATAAAAGCAAAAACTATAAAAAAAAACTTATTAAATTTAAGTTATTTCTTTGGCCCAATTATCGATTAGAAGATTTGGCTTGTATGAATCGTTATTGGTTTAATACCAATAATGGCAGTCGTTTCAGTATGGTAAGGGTACATATGTATCCGCGATTTAAAATGCATTAATAGTACATTTTTGCTATATTTCCCATACTATATCTGATCTATGACGACAAAGAGATGCACACACGCATTGTCTTACATTCCATCGTTCCATTCTGATACACGATACTAATTCAATGACATATCAATTTAATCTAGAAATGAATCAACAAAATATTATTATTTTAGGTCTAAATTTTTATCTTTTGTGAGTGCAGAAAACAACCATCCTTTATGTATACCCTTTTCAAATCCAAATAAATAAAAATTTAATTTTATTAAAAAAAATTATAAATTAATAACAAAATTAATATTTTTGTATATACAAAATAAAAATGAGAGGCATTATTATTACTGATCAATAAAGATATCTATCAATAAAAATTTCTTAAAATAAAAAGAGGGGGGCGAGAAGATTTCATTTTATGGTAAAAAATCCATTCATCTCAGTTATTTCACAAGAAGAAAAAGACGAAAACAGAGGATCCACTGAATTTCAAATAGTTAGTTTCACCAATAGGATACGAAGACTTACTTCACATTTAGAATTACACAAAAAAGACTATTTATCTCAGAGAGGTTTACGTAAAATTCTGGGAAAACGCCAACGACTGCTGTCTTATTTGTCAAAGAAAAATAGAATATGTTATAAAGAATTAATTAATCGGTTGGATATTCGGGAGTCAAAAACCCGTTAATTTTAAGAGGCATTTTAAATTATTTGATTTATTAGATCTTGAATTTTAATGAACTTTTTTTCGTTTTCAGCAATTCATGAAAGAATGAATCGAGGAAAAACCGATGAATATACCAGCTACAAGAAAAGACCTCATGATAGTCAATATGGGCCCCCACCACCCATCAATGCATGGTGTTCTTAGACTCATCATTACTCTAGATGGTGAAGATGTTATTGATTGTGAACCAATATTGGGTTATTTACACCGAGGGATGGAAAAAATTGCGGAAAACCGAACAATTATACAATATTTGCCTTATGTAACACGTTGGGATTATTTAGCTACTATGTTCACAGAAGCAATAACTGTAAATGGACCGGAACAGTTGGGAAATATTCAAGTACCTAAAAGAGCTAGCTATATCAGAATAATTATGTTGGAGTTGAGTCGTATAGCTTCTCATCTGTTATGGCTTGGTCCTTTTATGGCGGATATTGGTGCACAAACTCCCTTTTTCTATATTTTCAGAGAAAGAGAATTAGTATATGATCTATTCGAAGCTGCCACCGGTATGAGAATGATGCATAATTATTTTCGTATCGGAGGAGTAGCGGCCGATCTACCTCATGGTTGGATAGATAAATGTTTGGATTTCTGCGATTATTTTTTAACAAGAGTTGCTGAATATCAAAAACTTATTACACGAAATCCTATTTTTTTAGAACGAGTCGAGGGAGTAGGCATTATTGGTAGAGAGGAAGTAATAAATTGGGGTTTATCGGGACCAATGCTGCGAGCTTCCGGAATACAATGGGATCTTCGTAAAGTTGATCATTATGAATGTTACGACGAATTTGATTGGGAGGTACAGTGGCAAAAAGAAGGAGATTCATTGGCTCGTTATCTAGTCCGAATTGGTGAAATGATAGAATCTATAAAAATTATTCAACAGGCTCTGGAAGGAATTCCAGGGGGACCCTATGAGAATTTAGAAATACGATACTTTGATAGAGAAAGGAATCCGGAATGGAATGATTTTGAATATAGATTTATTAGTAAAAAGCCTTCTCCTACATTTGAATTGCCGAAACAAGAACTTTATGTGAGAGTCGAAGCCCCAAAGGGAGAGCTGGGAATTTTTCTGATAGGGGATCAGAGTGGTTTTCCTTGGAGATGGAAAATCCGCCCCCCGGGTTTTATCAATTTGCAAATTCTTCCTCAGTTAGTTAAAAGAATGAAATTGGCTGATATTATGACGATACTAGGTAGTATAGATATCATTATGGGAGAAGTTGATCGTTGAAATGATAATTGATACACCAGAAGTACAAGATATTGATTCTTTTTCTAGATTAGAGTTTTTAAAAGAGGTTTATGGAATTATATGGGTGCTTATTCCTATTTTGACTCTTGTATTGGGAATCACAATAGGCGTACTGGTAATTGTATGGTTAGAAAGAGAAATATCCGCAGGGATACAACAACGTATTGGACCTGAATACGCCGGCCCTTTTGGAATTCTTCAAGCTCTAGCAGATGGGGCAAAACTAGTTTTCAAAGAAAATCTTCTTCCATCTAGGGGGGATACCCGTTTATTCAGTATCGGGCCATCCATAGCAGTCATATCAATTTTAGTAAGCTATTCAGTAGCTCCTTTTGGCTATCACCTTGTTTTAGCGGATCTCAATATCGGTGTTTTTTTATGGATTGCCATTTCTAGTATTGCTCCAATTGGACTTCTTATGTCAGGATACGGGTCAAATAATAAATATTCCTTTTTAGGTGGTCTACGAGCTGCTGCTCAATCGATTAGTTATGAAATACCATTAACTTTATGTGTGTTATCAATATCTCTACGTGCGATTCGTTGATACATAGACATAAACTTTTCTTTATTCCTTCCTTTCAAATCAAAGAAAGGGTTGGAATGAATTAAGTAGATATCTTCATTTTTTTTATTCATTATTCGGGTTGATGAACTAAATCAAATAGTTATATGAGTGAAAGAAAACAGCTTATATATAAATTCGCAGTAAAAAGATTGAGTCTCATTTTCTATGTATAAGAGTTAGAGAGTTAAGCGGAAATAAACATAAACAGAAGCGACCGTTTCCCCCAAGATTGGTTGATTAGTCATCCTGACTTGAAGCGGGCTCAAAAGATCAACCGTATTGAGTTTTCACTATCATTTGTATGTATTACCACAGGGGGGGGGGGTTGAACAAAAACGAGTGGGTGGTTAGAAACACCAAGATATGTAAAGGATTAGTAATAGAGATTATGTAAATTCTCCAAAAGGACATTTTTACATAATATACAAACAAAGAATACTCATTGGGGCTTTAAGTTGGTAGAAATGATCAGGCAATACTCCCCACGACACGATTCCAATCCAGAGTATGCTCCTATCCACCGATTAAATAAATAACTATTGGGAACGAAATAATCCTTTACTTTATTTTGTAAGCCCCCTTTTTCTCAGAAATAGAAAGAAGAATAGGAACGAAAAAAAGAGAAAGAAATCCAATTCCAATAAAAAAAATAAAAAAGATACCTTTTTTATTTCCCAGATACATATTAATAGATATAGAATTTGTGTCATAATTCATGAATTAATTATAGAATTTTTTTCGTACGTGAAATAAACGGGTTATTGATATTTCTACAAGAAGTATTTTATTGAAGAATTAAGTTATTACTCAACAAAGAAGAATTTTAATTCTTATTGAAATTATTAAAGTTAAAGAAAGGGTGAGATCGATTCAGAAGTACTTTTTTATTTATTATTAAATAATTATAACAGACAGAATTCAATTGGTCTAATTTAGGACCGTCCAATAGATTTTGACTTTATACATCCTACAAACGTACCAAGATAAAATAATACTGACGCGATCCTTAGATTTATTTCTGGCCTTTAAGGAGCCGTATGAGGTGAAAATCTCATGTACGGTTCTGTAATAGCGATGATAACAGTAATGGTATCACCGACTATAATTATCTAACAGTTCAAGTACAATTGATATAGTTGAGGCGCAATCAAAATACGGTTTTTGGGGATGGAATTTGTGGCGTCAGCCTATAGGGTTTATCATTTTTATCATTTCTTCCCTAGCAGAATGTGAGAGATTACCTTTTGATTTACCCGAAGCAGAAGAAGAATTAGTAGCAGGTTATCAAACCGAATACTCGGGTATAAAATTTGGTTTATTTTATGTTGCTTCCTATCTAAACCTATTAGTTTCTTCATTATTTGTAACAGTTCTTTACTTGGGAGGTTGGAATATCTCTATTCCGGACATATATGTTTCTGAGCTTTTTGAAATAAATAAAACATGTGGAGTTTTTGGAGCGACAATTGGTATCTTTATTACATTAGCTAAAACTTATTTGTTCTTGTTCATTCCTATCACAACAAGATGGACTTTACCGAGGCTAAGAATGGACCAACTATTGAATCTTGGATGGAAATTTCTTTTACCTATTTCTCTCGGTAATCTATTATTAACAACTTCTTCCCAACTCTTTTCGCTGTAAGGTAAATTTACAACTTGTCTCAAACAAGAGAAATAAACAAACATAAAATTATTCATAATATATATTAATGATATGTTCTCTATGGTAACTGGGTTCATGAATTATGGTCAACAAACAGTACGAGCTGCAAGGTACATTGGTCAAAGTTTCATGATTACTTTATCTCACGCAAATCGTTTACCTGTAACTATTCAATATCCTTATGAAAAATTAATCACCGCGGAGCGTTTCCGCGGTCGAATCCATTTTGAATTTGATAAATGTATTGCTTGTGAAGTATGTGTTCGTGTATGTCCTATAGATCTACCCGTTGTTGATTGGAAATTGGAAACTGATATTCGCAAGAAACGGTTGCTTAATTACAGTATTGATTTCGGAGTCTGTATATTTTGTGGTAATTGCGTTGAGTATTGTCCAACAAATTGTTTATCAATGACTGAAGAATATGAACTTTCTACTTATGATCGTCACGAATTGAATTATAATCAAATTGCTTTGGGTCGTTTACCAATGTCAGTAATTGACGATTATACAATTCGAACAATTTTTAATTCGCCTCAAAAAAAAAAATAAGTAAATCTCTTGATTAAAGAATAATTTATAATTACTTTACTAAGACTATTACTTTACTAATAAATAATACTAAGGTTCATTTTTTTTTTTTTGATCTAATCTAAAGGAATCGGGTTTCTTTCGTTTTGTTTGGTCAATAACTAAAAATCCCAACTATTGATTAGTTGGTTAAGAATCACGTCTTAATTTGGATTGAAAATCCATTAATTAATCCATTAATTAATATATCTGTAATTATTTTTACATATATAGTTTCAAATGAGAACTACTCTTTCAGATAACGAATTAAATTAGTCCAATAATTGTACTTACATTTATTCATATCCCTTAGGATTTAATTAGGAATTGCTCAAAAATTATAATTTTTTTTCTGTTCGGATTTCAATAAGGTCATGAAAAACATTTCGATTTATTTATCTCTTATTTTACATATAATGGATTTGCCCGGACCAATACATGATTTTCTTTTAGTCTTTCTGGGATCGGTTCTTATACTAGGAGGTATGGGAGTGGTATTATTTACCAACCCCATTTATTCTGCCTTTTCATTGGGACTGGTTCTTGTTTGTATATCCTTATTCTATATTCTATTAAACTCCTATTTTGTAGCTGCTGCACAACTTCTTATTTACGTGGGAGCTATAAATGTTTTAATCGTATTTGCTGTGATGTTTATGAATGGTTCAGAATATTACAAAGATTTGAATCTTTGGACCGTTGGGGATGGGGTTACTTTGCCAGTTTGTACAAGTATTTTTGTTTTACTCATGATTACTATTACAGATACGTCATGGTACGGGATTATTTGGACTACAAGATCAAACCAGATTATAGAACAAGATTTGATAAGTAATAGTCAACAAATTGGAATTCATTTATCAACGGATTTTTTTCTTCCGTTTGAATTCGTTTCGATAATTCTTTTAGCCGCTTTGATAGGTGCAATTGCCGTGGCGCGACAGTAATAAATCTATAGAATTGGCAACAGCAATCCAAATAAAACTGTGTTCTGTTTTATTACATTTATTTCCCTTCAATTAAAGGTTCTTTATGTCTAAAATATAAATTATTTTATTCAATCTATTCTATTACCAATAGAATATATTCCTTTGTTCCGTACTTTTTTTTATTCTAGTCAATTGAATCTGTTTAATTGTTGTTCAGTTCATATTGAAATGAATCGAAATTGATAAGGAGTTGGTCAATGATGCTCGAGCATGTACTTGTTTTGAGTGCCTACTTATTTTCTATCGGTATCTATGGATTGATCACGAGTCGAAATATGGTTAGAGCCCTTATGTGTCTTGAACTTATATTGAATGCGGTTAATATAAATTTCGTAACATTTTCTGATTTTTTTGATAGTCGCCAATTAAAAGGAAATATTTTCTCAATTTTTGTTATAGCTATTGCAGCCGCTGAAGCAGCTATTGGTCCGGCTATTGTTTCGTCAATTTATCGTAACAGAAAATCAACTCGTATCAATCAATCAAATTTGTTGAATAAGTAGTATTAATAATCATATAAATTCTAATATTCATAAATTATAATTACCATGACCATACATTACGTATAATACATGTTTTCGAAAATGTAAAAAATCAATGTAAGAAATCAAAGTATCTTGGTTCTATCACACGGGTCGATCCAGAATTAGATTGATTATAAAAATTCTGATAAATTATTGATTCATCTGGTGTCTAAATATATGATTCATTTACAAGTTTACTAGATCGAAAATTTCTGACATTTAAAAATTTATAGATCCAATGTCACATTCAGTAAAGATTTATGATACGTGTATAGGGTGCACTCAATGTGTGCGAGCCTGCCCAACAGATGTATTAGAAATGATACCTTGGGACGGATGTAAGGCTAAGCAAATTGCTTCCGCTCCAAGAACAGAGGACTGTGTCGGTTGTAAGAGATGTGAATCCGCCTGTCCAACGGATTTCTTGAGTGTTCGAGTTTATTTATGGCATGAAACAACTCGAAGTATGGGTCTAGCTTATTAATACGTTCCATAAAACCCTACTTTA